AATGTTAATAACTTCCTGGTGTATATATCTGACGTCTACGTTGAAAACCATTAGTTGGCTGAGTAGATATCATCAGTGCAGTTAGCTCACTGTCAGGTACCATTCTAGAATTAACAATAACTTTTAACAATCAGACACCACTGGTAGGACTGCCATAGCTAAGAGGGCGTTGATAATGTAATATGAAAGGTATTGTAGATACAAAATATTAATTGTAAATTATACGAAAATGGTTTTATTAATTTAGTAGCTTGTAAACAATGTTGAAATGGCAAGGAATAACAAACCTTCGGCCTTCGAATATAATTGAGACAAGGTGACAAATCGACAGTCATTGACCACATAAATTAAACAAACTACTTTCTAAAAAAGAAAAGAGACACACTTTGTCATCTTTTTTTGGAAATTTTCCCCAAAATTACCCCTCTCCTGCCCTGTTTTCCCATAATTTAGTCTTTTCCTCTTCCTTCTTTTTCCCCCCCGTGAATTTCTCTCACTGGGAACTTTACTTTCTCTAATTTTCTTGCTTTTTACAATTTTCCTTCAAAATTTACCCCGAATAATTCCTTTACTTTTTAAATTTGCTATGATCCGAACTCCGTTTCATTTGGTCGAATTTAGCCCATGACCTTTAACAGGATCAATGGGCGCCCTTTTTTTAACTGCAGGGTCTGCAGGATGATTTCATGGATATTTTTACTCAGTATCTCTCCTAGGATTCATTCTAATCATTCTTACCATAATCCAATGATGACGAGACGTCACCCGAGAAGCGACTTTTCAGGGATTCCACACTGAAAAAGTTTCTTCCGGCCTTCGATGAGGAATGATTTTATTTATTACTTCAGAAGTTTGCTTCTTCTTTGCTTTTTTCTGAGCCTATTTCCATAGTAGTCTTGCTCCCACCCCTGAATTAGGCAGATGCTGACCTCCTGTTGGAGTGGATCCTTTGAACCCCTTCCAGGTACCTCTTCTAAATACAGCAGTGCTTCTCGCCTCCGGAGTCACGGTCACCTGAGCACACCATGCTCTCATAGAAGGAGACAAACCAAGCGGAATTCAAGGCCTAGCAGCTACAGTCATTTTAGGAGTTTATTTCACCATCCTTCAAGCAGGAGAATATTACGAAGCCCCATTCACTATCGCAGACGGTGCTTATGGCTCAACTTTTTTCGTAGCCACAGGGTTCCATGGGCTACACGTCCTAATCGGGACAACTTTCCTCGCTGTCTGCCTCGCCCGAGTCTACAGAAATCATTTTTCAACTGCACATCACTTTGGGTTTGAAGCAGCAGCCTGATACTGACACTTTGTGGACGTAGTCTGACTATTTCTTTATTTATCTATTTACTGATGGGGCTGCTAACCCAACTTCCTAATTTCAACACTTATTTTAGGTGGCCGAGAACTAAGCATTAGACTTTTAATCTAACTACGATAATTTTTATCCCTGGCACCGTACTTTAATATAAAAGATCTGATTTGCATTCAGACAACGAAGCCCCACTGCTTCCAGTGCCACCAAAGACAGGAAGTGAGAAATTCACACATGGTTTCGGCCCATTAATTGGTGGTGAAAGTCCCCCCCTGTTAGTGGATGGAAGCCAATTTTCAGGGCGCCTAGCTGTTAATTAGGAAGTTGTAGCTTTAGGTCTACCCATCCAGTTATTAAGGTGATGTGCCGGACAAAACGGGATGCGATGATGATGCAGAACATAAGAGACTCTCTCTTCTTCACTTTAAATGCTAAGCTATTTGGTCTCTTCTTTAACCGCCGTTATTATTTCTTTCCTTGTAATATTTATCGCCTGGAGCCTCGCTAAGCGCTCCGTTACTGACCGAGAAAAGAGCTCCCCCTTTGAGTGCGGCTTTGATCCAATAGGATCCGCTCGACTACCATTCTCTTTACGGTTTTTTTTACTTGCAGTTATTTTCTTAATTTTTGATGTTGAAATTGTTCTTTTATTCCCTCCTGTGACCAAAATCGCTAGGGGCTTTGATACCTACGCGTTCGTCAGTCTTATCAGGTTTCTACTAATTTTAACAGTAGGTCTTTTTCATGAATGGAATGAAGGCTCCTTAGACTGAATAGCCTAAGTATCCCCTCCCCGCCCCAGAAAGAAAAGGCAATAAAGCAGGGCTGCTAACTCTGCTTTGGGCGGCTCAATTCCGTCCTCTTTCTTAAAATGTTTTCCCTAATGCCATTCGGCTTTTTGTTTATCTCAGTCCTTATTTTCGGCAGAGTTCTATCCCTTTCATCCCTTCATTGACTTAGGATTTGGGCAGGCCTTGAAATTAATCTAATAGGATTTATTCCTATGCTTGTTTATCGAGGAATTTCCCGAGAAACTGAATCCGGAATGAAATACTTCATTATCCAGGCTCTGGGCTCTGGCTTAATTATAGCAGGAAGCCTCCTATCCTTTAGGCTTTTATTTACCTGAGAAACAGCCCCCTCCCTAAAAATCTATATTGGGGGCACTTTGATTATTTTTGGGCTTATATTAAAGCTGGGGAGATTCCCCTTTCATTTTTGATTTCCCAGCGTCATAGCCGGGGTTTCTTGATTGAGCTGCCTCCTCCTTACTACTTGGCAAAAATTGGCCCCCTTATTTTTATTAGCTACTATCACTTCTACATGAACTCAAATAAGGCACGCCACAATAAGTTTTCTACTTCTCTCAGCTGGACTTTCTAGTCTAGTTGGTGGAATCGGGGGACTAAATCAAACCCAAATTCGGGCACTTCTAGCCTACTCATCTATCGGCCACATCGGGTGAATAGTATTTTGCGCCACAACAAGGAGCAGTGCTTTAAAAATCTATTTCTTAGTTTATTTTCTGGTCTCAATCTGCTTATTTTTCTCTCTATGGGCCTCCGAAAAATCTTTTTTCTCCCAAACAGGAACAAGAAGCCCCCCCACTTCTAAGCTCAATGAAACTTTTTTAATTTTTATGCTACTCTCTCTCGGGGGTATGCCCCCTCTGCTTGGCTTTTTTGCTAAGTGGCTGGCAGTCTGATCCGGATGCTTAATGGGCTCTTTCGCAACCTTGGCCCCCCTGCTAGCAGGGTCGTTAATTAGATTATTTTACTATCTCACCCTACTTTTCTCCTTAACCCTTCTTTCGGGGGCTTCTTCTCCAACCCCCGGCACTAGCTTCCTCTTAAATTTTACCCAGCCTCTCCCCTCTCACTCAATAAGATCCTCTATCGCGGCCCCTGCTCTGTCAACCACTGCTTTTTTAACAGCCTCAATCTTTATTCTTAACCTAGTAGGCGGAGTAATAATTGGAATAGCCCTCCCCGCCTTTGACTTCTTTTAAACCAAACATTTTCCTCCTGCCCAAAAAATTATGCGATGGCTATTTTCCACAAATCACAAAGATATTGGAACTCTTTATCTAATTTTCGGAATTTGATCTGGTTTAGTCGGAACTGCCCTTAGTCTTCTAATCCGAGCTGAACTTGGGCAGCCCGGTGCCCTTCTTGGAGACGACCAGCTTTACAACGTAATCGTTACCGCTCACGCATTTGTTATAATTTTCTTCCTAGTAATGCCCCTGATAATTGGAGGATTCGGAAACTGACTAATTCCTCTTATGCTCGGGGCCCCCGACATGGCTTTCCCCCGCCTAAATAATATAAGCTTTTGGTTACTTCCACCTTCTCTGACTTTACTCCTAGCATCTTCTGCAGTAGAAAGGGGAGTTGGAACCGGATGAACTGTCTATCCCCCTCTTTCCAGCAATTTAGCCCATGCCGGAGCATCTGTTGACTTAGCTATTTTCTCCCTTCACTTAGCCGGGGTTTCTTCTATTCTAGGGGCAGCAAACTTCATCACCACGGTTATTAACATACGCTGGCAAGGAATGAAATTTGAGCGACTCCCTCTATTCGTTTGGTCTGTAAAAATTACTGCTATTTTACTTCTTCTATCTCTCCCCGTCTTAGCAGGAGCTATTACAATACTTCTTACAGATCGAAACTTCAATACATCATTTTTTGACCCTGCTGGAGGAGGGGACCCTATTTTATACCAGCATTTATTCTGATTCTTCGGACACCCAGAGGTATATATTCTTATTCTCCCCGGATTTGGAATAATCTCTCATGTTGTTACCCACTACTCTTCCAAAAAAGAAACTTTCGGTAGCCTAGGAATAATTTATGCTATGCTTGCCATTGGAGTCCTGGGATTTATTGTCTGAGCACACCACATGTTTACTGTGGGGATAGACGTCGACACCCGTGCTTATTTCACCGCCGCTACGATAATCATTGCGGTTCCGACTGGGATCAAAATTTTTAGTTGACTCGCCACAATTCACGGAGCCCGAATCCAATACCAAACCCCAATGCTCTGGGCCCTTGGGTTTATTTTCTTATTCACAGTCGGAGGGCTTACTGGTATCGTTCTATCTAATGCTTCATTAGATATCATACTTCACGATACTTACTACGTAGTAGCCCATTTCCATTACGTTTTATCAATAGGAGCCGTATTCGCCCTTTTTGCTGCCTTCAATTACTGATTCCCTCTGATCACCGGCCTCACTCTCCATTCTCGATGGACAAAAGCCCATTTCTTTATTATATTCATTGGAGTAAACGCAACTTTTTTCCCACAACATTTCCTGGGCTTAAGGGGAATGCCTCGTCGATACTCCGATTACCCCGACTCATATGTTAAATGAAACGTAGTTTCTTCTTTTGGATCTATGGTCTCATTCGCAGCAGTACTATATTTTATGTTTATCGTCTGGGAAGCATTTATCTCTCAACGAAGTGTTGCTACCGCCCTCCACATGAGCTCAGCTTTGGAATGAGACGACTTACTTCCAGCCGATTTCCACAACCCAAGTGAAAGAGGGGCCTTAGTCCTTGCATAACCTATCTCTCCATCTTTCCTCTGCTAACATCTTTACCTTAACTCTTTTACATTATGGCCCTGTGAGGACAATTAGGGTTTCAAGACGCAGCCTCCCCTTTGATAGAACAACTTATTTATTTCCATGATCACGCAATACTAGTACTAACTCTGATTATTACATTGGTCGCTTATATTTCCGTTTCATTGATAACTAATACCTTCACCTTTCGCTACATACTCGATGGCCAAGAAATCGAAACAATTTGAACCATTCTCCCAGCCGTAGTACTGGTATTTCTTGCCCTCCCCTCACTCCGTCTCTTGTACCTTCTAGATGAAGTAGGCTCCTGCGCCCTGACAATTAAAAGAATCGGCCACCAATGGTACTGAAGCTACGAGTATTCGGATTTTACTGACATCGAGTTTGACTCGTACATAATCCCAACTAATGAGCTAGAGCCTGGGCAATTTCGGCTATTAGAAGTCGACCACCGCGCAGTAGTACCCGTTAACGCAAACGTTCGTGTCCTAGTCACTTCTGCTGATGTTATTCATTCATGGACAGTCCCTTCTCTTGGAGTCAAAGCTGATGCAATTCCAGGCCGCCTAAACCAACTTAGTTTCTTTGTCAAGCACCCTGGGATTTTCTACGGTCAATGCTCAGAAATTTGTGGCGCAAACCACTCATTTATGCCAATTGTATTAGAAGCGGTTGAAGTTGAAGACTTCGCTAAATGAGTCATTGCTGTCGGCGCCAATAGTTAATCCTTTAATTCTTTCCCCCTTCTGATTTTCCCGAAGAATTAGTTAACTTTATAATACATGCTTGTCAAGCTTGAGTCGCTGCATTAGCAGCATTCTTCATATGCCTCAGTTAGCACCAGTAAATTGACTGTTTTTATTTTCCCTTTTCTGATTTATCATCGCTGTAACTGCTACTCTAATCTGATGATCGTTCAAAACTGATTATATACTGCCTCAAAGACCTCAGCTTGCCTCATCCCCCATCCATACCTCCAGCAACACTTGACCCTGACACTAACTCCAATCCCGCCCCACTATAGGTAAGAATGCTAGTAGACATCTTCTCCTCATTCGATGACCATAACTTTGTATTTATATCCTTCTATCTTTTAATATGACTTTGCACTTTAACTATCATTGCCCTTTTTAATATAAGATTTTGAATTGCCCCAACTCGATGAAGTTTTTTAATCAACACCCCAAAATCAATTATCACAGCTCAGCTAACCCGCTCTTTTGGTATCAAACTAGGTGGATTCATTAATGTAGTCTCTAGCTTATTTCTTTTACTCATTCTTTTAAATCTAATAGGCCTAATCCCCTATGTCTTTAGGGTAACAAGCCACCTCGCAGTTAGATTTTCTCTAGGGCTCCCCCTTTGACTTTCTCTCATTATCTCAGGGGCTATTTACAACCCCTCCTCAGCTGCCGCAAGCCTTCTTCCTGGCGGTGCCCCAGCTGCTCTCAACCCATTCCTAGTCTTAGTGGAGACTGTTAGACTCTGCGTTCGCCCGATCACACTTTCAATTCGATTAGTCGCTAACATAAGCGCAGGTCACATCGTTCTCGGGCTAGTTGGAACTTACCTTAGCTCCGGATTCTTTATCTACCCTACAATAGCCGTGGCTTCCCTAGTATTCATTCAAACATTTTATTTTATGTTCGAAATCGGTGTCGCACTTATTCAAGCCTACATTTTTTCACTCTTAGTCACTCTTTACTCCGACGACCATCCGGCGGGAGCGTAAACTCATAAATTTAAATTAATTAATAAATATACTATCCCCTGCCCCAGGGGGATTTTCCCCACCTTAGCATCTTCAGCGCCACGCTCTTTAATCTTGAGCTACCGAAGCTTCCCCTCCCCTCTCACACTTATACCTTCCCGCCCCTTATTCACTCATTAACTGCTAATCCCCAGAGCTAGCCCCACAAATCCTACAGAACAAACAATCATCACAATCAACGACCTAAGTAATTTCCCCTGGAAAACCTGCCTCTTATTTCTCCCTGATCTCGTTAGCATAAAAACTCCCTGACCTCCAAATAGCTCTAACCACCCCTGATCCAGCGACTTAAACAAGCTCCGGCCTCTTACCAACGGCCCTAAAATCATTGGCTGGGTTGATAGCGGAGCCAGAAACCACATCATTGAATTAAACCTTAGCCCTAGACCTCCTTTAATTTCCCCCAGCCCCGGGCAAGCTCACATAACTACAGCAAGCCACGCTCCAACAACAGTCACACAAATAGTTAATAACTTACAGCTCAACGGAAGCACAATCTGCTCATTAAATTCCAAAACAGCCATCTGAAGCCCCCTTCCACCGACCATCCTAATCCCACTTAACATTATTACAGGCCAAGTAACCCGCCCATCTTCATCATAATTACAATGAAGTGGTAAATGATTTGAGTGCCCCCATAGTGAGTAGATTGACAGCCGAAGACTATATGCTGCAGTCATTCCAGTAGCCAAAAAAATCAAAACCACCATTAAAAAACTACACGGACTAAATAGCCTTGTCTCCAAAATCAAATCCTTTGAATAAAACCCGCTCATAAAAGGTGCCCCACACAAAGCTAAATTTGCCACATTCAAGCAAGAAATAGTCAACGGCATTTGGCACCACAAATTCCCCAACTGCCGAAGGTCCTGAGAATTTCTGTTGTTATGGATAATAGCCCCTGCACACAAAAATAGCATAGCCTTAAAAAGGGCATGTGTGTATAGGTGAAACAAGGCCAAGTACGGCATCCCCAGCCCAAGCCTCATTATTATCACCCCTAGCTGCCTTAACGTTGAGAGAGCGATTACTTTTTTTAAATCATACTCATAATTCGCCCCAATCCCAGCTATCAGCAAAGTTAAAACTGAAACAAATAACAGCCCGACACTAAACCCCCTAAATCTTCTTAAAAAAGGGAAGAACCGAATCAGCAAAAACACCCCCGCAGTAACAAGAGTCGATGAATGGACCAACGCAGACACAGGAGTCGGAGCAGCCATTGCCGCAGGAAGCCATGCTGAGAATGGGATTTGCGCCCTTTTAGTTATCCCCGCCACTACCACACAAAATACCACCACTGGAGAAAATCTATTATCCCACATAAATAAAATGTTTCAGTGCCCTTGAATGACACAAAATCCAATAGACAATAACAACATTACATCCCCGACCCGGTTAGCTAAAGCAGTAAGCATTCCCGCAGCAAGAGACTTAGTATTTTGGTAATACACAACCAACGCAAATGACACAATCCCCAGCCCATCCCACCCAATTAACAAGGCGACTAAGTTAGGAATGAAAACAAGCAAATTTATAGACAAAACAAATATTATAACCAGAGCTGTAAATCGCCTCAGAAAAATGTCCTCCCTCATATAAGAAGAAGAAAACATCATTACACAAGCTGAAATAAAGCAAACAACTCCCCTAAACCTCACTCCAACAGAATCAAAAATAAACGACAACCTTATATTTCTTCTCCTGGCGGAAAAAATCTCTCACTCCAACAAAATACACCTCCCTCTACAGAAAAAATAAATAATAAATGGAAAAAGTCCCGCCACATACGAAAAAAGCATCAATGACCTCACCCTAGATCTTTTTACATTAATAAACTTTCAAAACAACCTCATTATTGAATGAAGGCCCCGCTTCTTCTCCAAGCCCACATCCTGGAATTTTCTATAAACTAATTCAATCACACCCCCGCCCTTCTCACCTTTAAACGATTCACCCACAAATTACATCCGCTTTTATAATTATCCCATTTACCGGAAAATAATGCAAGAAAAGAAGTAACAAAGCCCCTCTTTTAACCCCAGAAAACGGAAAGATAAACTTAGAAAACCCCCCATGCTGAGTACTTACATACAAATAAAGACTATAGACAGCAGCCAAAAACCTTATCAAGCATAACGGAACCGCCAGTCAAACAGAATAAAATAACACAGAAGGAAAAACCAAAATCTCCCTCAACAAGTTAATTGAAGGGGGTGCCGCCATATTTACAACACAAAACAAAAACCATCACAAAGACAAAATAGGGCACACCAGCAACATCCCCTTATTTATCACCAGCCTCCGTGTCCCCCTCTTCTCATAATTATAATTAGCCAAGGCAAAAAGCCCCGATGAACATAACCCATGCGCCAACATCATTCCTAGGGCCGCATGCCACCCCCAAGACCTATTAGACAAAACCCCCGCCAACATTAGACTTATATGCCCCACCGAAGAATAAGCAATTAGAGACTTCAAATCAACTTGGCGGAAACATATCATCCTAGTAATCACTCCGCCCCATAAAGCAAAACAAAACAACCCATCTTTTAGCCCCCCCAACCACCTAAACCCTAAATACTGATATATCCGCAACAGCCCGTACCCTCCCAATTTCAATAAAATTCCAGCCAGAACTATGGACCCGGCCACAGGAGCTTCCACATGAGCCTTAGGTAACCATAAATGAACTGAAAACACTGGCAATTTGACTAAAAAAGCCGCTAGGCCCACAAAGAAAACAACGCTCAAAACCCTGCCACTTCCCCATGTACCCCTTAACTCCCCCTTACTTGCCAAGACCTCCTTCAGCACAAACCTCCCAGTCCCCCCCAACTCTACCCTCAACAAAATTAGCACCAAAAGAGGCAACGACGCAGTAATAGTATACAGTATTATATATATCCCTGCCTGCAACCGCTCTGGCTGGTACCCCCACCCTAAGATTAAAGCCAAGGTCGGCACCAAAGAAGCCTCAAAGAACACATAAAACCAAATTACATTAATGCAAAAAAAAGTCATTACCAAAATTAAATTTAACACGCAAACAAAAAAACAAAACAAAGAGAACTTATTTTTTTTGATTTTCACAGATTGACTCGCCAAAACTATCAGCATCGAAATCCATCAAGTCAGCCCAACCAAAGAAACTCTTAAACCATCCCCCATCAACCAGGGCCTACTGGCCCTACTCCCCAAAATCCCCCCCCAGAAGCCCAACAACGACAACACTCTCCCAATACATAAGCCCCATAACCGATAATACCACCCCACCCCACTCTGACCCCTCCACCCTATCAGCAAAATCAAATTTAATATAATTAACCCTAGCATTTCTGAGACCCAAACCTTCTAACGTAGTCATTCCCATGTGTCCGAATAAGAGAAACTAAAATGGCAAGCCCCAAACTTGCCTCACAAGCCCCTATAGTAATTAAAATTAAACATATAACTCCCTCAAAGTTAACCCCGGAAGAAGCCGCAACTAACATTACAAACAGCCTTAAAGTCATTGCCTCTAGCCTCAACAGCGCCCTAAGCAAATGTTTATGCTGTAACGACAGAGTCAGCACAGCCAAAGCCACCCCGACCCCAGAGATCAAAAATAAGCTAGAAACTTTTATCATATCTTCTCTACCCCCGCCACTCTCCCACTCACACCACACAGCAGCGAGAAAGATTAACACAACACTTTCACCCCCCGGTTTACAAGACCGACGCTTAACTTTTCAGCTTCCGCTGCCCCTAAGCTACTAAGTGAATCGAACACTTCCGCCTTATTTTCAAGACAAAGCATATCCCAGATAAGTAACCACCACTCCTCCACAAATTAATACCTTAAAATCTTATCTCACCCTAACTGGACCAACGGATTTACCAAATAATATAGGAAATACACAACAGTAAAAACTCGACCAATCCCCTCATACGGCGCTTCAACAGGACACGCACCAATTCAAGTCAAAATCCCTAAGACTCCCACCAACCCCCAGAAAAGAACTTGATTCGCAGGATAAAAAGCCATTGATCGTCCCTTAGCTAAGTGTGTAATCGGCACAACAAACAAAATAACAACAGACATGGCTAGAGCCACTACTCCCCCCAACTTGTTAGGAATCGACCGCAAAATAGCATATGCAAACAAAAAATACCACTCGGGTTGAATGTGGACCGGAGTTACTAACGGATTTGCAGGAATAAAATTTTCAGGGTCCCCTAACAAAAAAGGAGAAAACAAGACCAACAACCTTAACAAAAACAATAACACCAAAAACCCAACTAAATCTTTAAAACTGTAGTAAGAATGGAACGGCACTTTATCCCTATCCCTATTTAACCCTAAAGGGTTGTTCGACCCTCTCTCATGCAAAAACAACAAATGAAGAACAGTCAATCCTAAAATCACAAAAGGAACTAAAAAATGCAACCTGAAAAATCGAGTTAAGGTTGCATTATCCACCGCAAACCCCCCTCACATCCATTGCACTAACTCTTTCCCAACATAGGGAATCGCAGAAAAGAGATTTGTAATCACAGTAGCTCCCCAAAAAGATATTTGACCCCAAGGCAAGACATACCCCAAAAACGCAGTCGCCATGGTAAGCAGCAATAGCACTACTCCAATATTCCAAGTATGAACATTAACATAAGACCCATAATACATTCCCCGCCCAATATGAAAATAAATACAAATGAAAAATCAAGACGCCCCATTAGCATGGATAGCACGAAGAAGCCATCCATAATTCACATCACGAGAAATGTGAGAAACAGACGCAAAAGCCATGTCAACATGCGCAGTATAATGTATTGACAAAAATAGCCCCGTAACAATTTGAATCCCCAAGCAAAGCCCCAGAAGTGACCCGAAGTTTCACCACACAGACAAATTCATCGGCGCAGGAAGGTCAATCAAAGACCCATTAACAATTTTTAAAACAGGATGAGACTTTCGAATAGCTCTATGCATACCCTGCTCCTAACTCTCCCCCTTACTTAAGCTCAGAATGAGCACGAAGCGGCCCCTGCTGATAGTAACAGACCTTTACCACCGCTAAAAGATTGATAAGCAACACCACCCCTAAAACAATAATTAACACCATTCTCCTTGGCCTCACCACCATTTTCCCTGAGACCCTTATTCCCTTAAATTTCCCAAACTCAACTACAGTCCCCCTCAAACCCACAATTTCAGCAAAATACAAAGTCCCCACCATTCCTAACCCAATTAAAAAAACAAAACAAAACCCTCCCGCCATCTTAGCACTAGAGAAAAAATTATTAGGAGCCAGCGCCGAAACATAAGCAAACATCACTAACAACCCACCTACGTACACCAAAAACAGAACATACCCGTACCAAGACGCCAACCTTAGCCCAATCAAAACACAAAACCCCACACTCAACCTTATTACACAAAGCCCCAACCTCAAAGGCTGCAGCATCCCCGGCATCATAAACATCAAAGAAAAACACAATCTTAAAACAACTATAACTCTCATCCCTCAAGGAATGGAGCCACGCCCCAATCTCTGGCTTCCAATGCCAATATTTTAATTAAACTACTACCTTGTACCAAGCCCTTTTCTTTATTAAACTAACCTCCCTCTCATCAAAAAACCCATTCCTACAATAAAAACAAGACCTCCCAGAGACACCGGGAGAAATGACTTCCATGTCAATCCCATAAGCAAATCATACCGAAACCGGGGTAAGGTTGCACGGACTCAAACAAACAAAAAAGCAAAAAAAAGAATCTTCAACCTTATTACTAAATCAAAATCCACTCCCAAAACCCTTCCCCCACCGAAAAAAAGAACCCTAGTAAACATCCTCATAACCAAAATATTCCCATACTCCGCCATAAAAATTAATGCGAAGCCCCCTGCCCTATATTCAATGTTAAACCCTGACACCAATTCAGACTCCCCCTCTGCAAAATCGAAAGGAGCCCGATTCGTTTCAGCCACGCAGGAAACGAACCATACCAAAGAAATCGGAAATAATAAAAACCTTAACCACACCCCCCCATACATCCCTTTAATTTCAAGAAATCTAAAACTCCCACATACAAACAAGACAAACAACAAAATCAACGCCAGCCTCACTTCATAAGAAATAGTCTGCGCCACAGCCCGAATTGCTCCAAGCAAGGCATATTTAGAATTTGATGCCCATCCAGCCAACAAAGTACCATAAACATTAAGCCTCGACACGCACAAAAAAAACAACACCCCCCATAAAAAATACCCCCCACACCCTTCCGAAGGATACAACTCCCACAACAAAAGCGCTAGCACGAGCCTCAACACTGGCGCCAAAAAATACGGTGACTGATTTGCTAAAGTAGGCTTAGCTAACTCCTTAGTAAACAGTTTCGCTGCATCCGCCAAGGGCTGAGGTAACCCCCCTAGGCCTACCTTATTCGGCCCCTTACGAATCTGGAAATATCCAAGCCCCTTCCGCTCCAATAAAGTAAAAAAAGCAACCCCCAACAACACACAAATATATGTCACCAACCTACATAAAAAAGATCTCAAAGTCATATATTAAGAAGACAACTTTAATGTCTATATTTAGGGCTTAAACCTAATGCACTAATCTGCCACCTTAATTCACCAACATATTAAGTAAAGGGTTTTCACCTTTTTCTGTTGAGCCTAAATCAACCACATAATTCTGCCAACCTAATCCCATTAACTTATACTTCTTATTATTAATACTTAACTAAAAATTAGACGATCTCTAATACCTAAATTATTTACTTTATAGCGGTCCTTTCGTACTAGCCAAAAGCCTATTAAAGCCGCTGAAGATAGAAACCAACCTGGCTCACGCCGGTCTGAACTCAGATCATGTAAGATTTTAATGGTCGAACAGACCAACCATCAAGAGCTTCTACACCCTTAGGATATCTTAGTCCAACATCGAGGTCGCAAACCCTCCTTTCGATAAGATCTCTCCAGAAAGATTACGCTGTTATCCCTGTGGTAACTTTTTCCTTTAATCAGTATCTTACTGGATCAAAACAACCTGCAAGAATATACCATTTTGGGCACACACTCGCCCTTCGAAGCCAAAGGAAGCTCTAACTGTTCCTCAGTCGCCCCAACTAAAGATTCATACTGAAATCCCATTACACCTAGGTCCACGCTTATTACAAATATCATAATAACCCATTCGGCATAAAACTAAAGCTCAACAGGGTCTTCTTGTCCCTCAGCCAAATTTAGGCCTCTTCACCTAAAAGTTAATTTCTAAATATTTCAAAAGAGACAGCTTAGCCCTCGTCAAACCATTCATACAAGCCTTCAATTAAAAGGCAAATGATTATGCTACCTTTGCACGGTTAGGGTACCGCGGCCGTTTAACACTCTTAGTCACCGGGCAGGTCCGACTCCCTATATATTTCTATAATTCAAGGAGCCATGTTTTTGATAAACAGGCGGGGCCAATTTTTGCCGAGTTCCTTTCTAAAAATTAAATATAAACCACCAATCCCCATGAACAAAGTCACGTCCATTTTTCGATTTTTGCTCCCACTCTTCGTAAACTTTTCCTCTACTACAACTCTCACTCATACGACCTTAAACTCTTAACATTTAAATACTCATTTCTCCAGAAATGCACCGCTTACAATAACCTTAAACGACCAAACCAGTAAATCAATCCATTAAACCATTCTCTTAGAAAACAAAATAAAAATCTTTAACCAGAACTAACTAAATTTATAACAAACTTACTAAAAGATGGCTAACCCTAAGCCCACCAAAATCAGTCCGCTTACACTTTACTCCTATTCATTTTTCTTAACCACATAAAGAAGCTTATCCTTCTCTATCTAAGAATTACTCGCTCTGTTCCCGGCACTCACATTAGTTTCACCAAAACACATCTTTTAGCTAGTACTCCAACACTTTAATATTTTTCCTGGTCAACCAGCTATCAAAAATTTCGAAAAGCATTTCACCCCTATTCTCCGGTCTAAGCACAACTTTACAACGTAGACGCCAAGCCAGACAATAGCTCAATTTTTTTCGGGCCAGCTTCAATACTAAGCCCCGCTCTAGAAGAACCATGATACAAAAGGTACAAGACAAAACCTCAACTAACCAAAAAATAATAAAATTCCAATTCTCCTGTTCCTTCGCAGTACTTATTCACTATTGCCTTAATTTCATAAAACTTTCATTCACCAGAACTCCTAAAATTAGACGTTTCTTTCTCCTCAACTTTATTTTTAGCCGAACATTCATCTTCCTTACCAATTTCTCAACCCTAAAATGGCTGAGAAACAAAGCAAACAACTTCTTTTCAGAGCAGGCTAATCCTACAGCCATCCTTTCAATGTAAGCGAAACACATTAATATTATGCTATACTCCATCACTATTTTCCCCAGAACACCTTCCGGTACCCTCACTATGTTACGACTTATCTCATCTTCCGACGAGAGCGACGGGCGATTTGTACGCACCTTAGCACTGATATTTCACATGAACTCTCTACTTATATAACATCCTACACAAATTACTCCCAAGTCCGCCTTTAATCAAAATTTACAATTCGATATCCGTCAATAAATAATTATTGTAACCCATCTCTACTTTTACATTAACTGCACCTTGATCTGACATCAAAAGCATTGTCCTCTCACCCAACCTCAAAAAGCTACTCACTATCTCCAAATTCAGCAATCGAACAACCACTTTTACCGACAACTACCCACCTCTTAAAGGTAATCTGACGACGACGGTATACAAGCTGTGTTTCTAAGTAACCCTAAACACATGCAATTAAAAGTAAGCTAAATCGTGGACCATCAATTACAGGACAGGTTCCCCTGGAAAGAATTAAGGCACCGCCAAGTTTTTTGGGTTTTAAGCATCCTGCTCTGCAGAACCAACAACAGCCACACAGCAGCTCGTAATACCCAAGTAAATACTCTCAAGAATCAAAGTTTACAGAGTGAATAACGGGGTATCTAATCCCGGTTTCCTACCACTCTCTCGAGGCCTCAGAAAGACGAAAGTACAAAAACAACTTATTTTATTCAAATTCCACCTCTCTAAAACAAGTCAAACCCTCAGCTCTCTCAATAACTCTCTTAACCCCCTTTTTTACTGAAATCTCTTGACTCGACCTGTTTGTCTAACCGCGGTGGCTGGCACAAACTTTACCAGACCTAATGGCTAATTACTGGCACAAACAAAAATTCATTTACCAATCTCCAATACTGGTGTCAGTCACCCCTGTGAAAAATCTTAACGTAATATCCCTAAAATTATGTTATGCCCAACCATGCAAAGAAGTTTTTAACCCTAATGCATCGCCCTGAGCTCTTACTCACCGGACCCCGTAAAGTACCATGTATTTGATTATAGCCAAAACCAAGACTATGGACCAAAACCAAATCCGCCCAACTTAACAGAAGGCACACATTAGTTCCATATTCGGGGTATGAACCCGACAGCTTCAAATTAGCTTATTCTGCCGCATAAATTATAAGAGAAGGACTACTCCTCCGTAAAAAGAGCTACAATCTTTCACCTAAGTTCTCGGCCATCTTACACACATTCTAAGATATTCATCTACCACCAAATTTGCAATTTGGCGTTGTATGTTTTCAACTATAGAACGCAAAATCTGGAAACACACCATCTCCATTAAAGGCTTTGAAGGCCTCCAGTTTAACTTAACCTAAGATTTTATAAAGAGAAGAATTGAACCTCTCCCTCGGAGATCAAAACTCCATGTACTCCCTATACTACTTTATAGCACAAAAATCATACTTGCTTTAAGAATTTCTTAAACCTACTGCTTGGAAGGCAATCATACTATAATATACTTAGCAAGCCCGCTATTTTTAGTAGATAAATTCTACACTTTTAGGATGAAAACCTAATGTGCCATTCTTAACACCTTAAAAACAAATTAATTGATTATTTATATAAATATCTCTGTTTAATTTTCATGATTAATAGATAACAAAAAATAAAATTAAACGCTAAGAAACTCTTATACATATACATATATATA